TATAATTGTTGTTACCGTCCTGATGGTTCAAGAGTTTTTGCATCTCCATACTTTCCTGTATTACTAGAAAAACAATTACGAATAACTTTTCATGACTACTAAAGATCGCGACAGAAGATCCAGATATCTCCCCGAAGATCCAGATATCTCCCCGGATAGGATTCGAACCTACGACCCATCGGTTAACAGCCGACTGCTCTACCACTGAGCTACCGAGGAAACGTGATAAAACTTTAATCCCATATACATAATCCTATTCTCTGGACTAATCCACGTCCAAAACGTTGCATTCGAAAAATTCAAATTTCTTTTTGAAACTTCCTAAAATTAAGGTCTACTCTACCCCTCTATTATAGGATAAAAAATGAAGGATAGCAATCCCCTCGACTTTTACGGGGAGAGCAGTTAACCACTTCTCACTGCCCTACCCCCCCCCCACCCTCGATCCCCCAGAAATCAACCATTGATAAATGGTTCCTTGTATGAAGGAGAACGTAGTAAGCTATTCAGATAATTGAGGGAATTACATCGAATCTGAATATTTGAACAATTAATAACGAAATGATACCCAGAATTAATCCGAATAGATAGAGGGAAATTCGCCCTACTTGTCCGTATTTGATTCCTTCCCCTCCGAAAAAGCTTGAAATGCCTATCCCATTAACAATACCGTCTATTACCCATTGATCAAAGAGCGAAATAGATTTTGCTGAGAGACGTGTACCTCTAATAAAAACAAAATTGTATAGCTTATCAATATAAGCTCGATTATACGACCAATTATAAATAGTATTTAATAGAAAACCCAAAATTCCGTCTGATTTAGGATCTATATTTTCACGTAAGTCTCGTGAGTAGAAAGATGCAGGTCCATATATTATGAATGATATAACTATTCCCACAGATGCTATAATGGTAGAAGGAATAGCTTCACGAATAAAATCGAACCAATAATTAGAATTCATTACTATGGTTAATGAATCATAAGATAAATCAAGTGATGAATCAAAATTGATTAATTTTGGAAAAATGATAGATCCAAAAAAACCAATAAATATAGTTGGTATTGTGAGTATAATAAGTGGACATATCAATATCCAGTCCGACTCTTTTGGTTGTATAAAATGCTTACTATCAGATCCATATGATGGATTCAATGAATTTTGTACATTATTATTTTTAATCAAATTTACTTTAAATGAAATTAACAGTTTATGGGAAGGGTGGTATTGGTAAATCAACAAGTAGTTGTAATATTTCAATAGCTTTTGCAAAACGGGGCAAAAAAGTCTTACAAATTGGATGTGATCCCAAACATGATAGTACATTTACTTTGACCGGTTTTTTGATACCTACAATAATAGATACCCTCGAAATAAAAAATTATCATTATGAGGATGTATGGCCAGAAGATATCATCCATAAAGGTTTTGGAGAAGTTGATTGTGTAGAAGCTGGAGGACCACCTGCTGGAACAGGATGCGGAGGGTATGTTGTAGGTGAAACTGTTAAATTATTAAAAGAATTAAATGCTTTTGATGAATATGACATAATTTTATTTGATGTCTTGGGTGATGTAGTATGCGGTGGTTTTGCTGCTCCCTTAAATTATACTGATTATTGTATCATAATAACAGATAATGGTTTTGATGCATTATTTGCAGCAAACCGCATTGTAGCTTCAGTTCGAGAAAAATCTAATACACATCCATTACGATTAGCAGGATTAGTGGGAAATCAAACATCTGATCGAGATCTTATTGATAAATATATAGAAGTATGTCCAATGCCTGTTTTGGAAGTATTACCTCTTATTGAATATATTCGAGTATCTCGAATAAAAGGTAAGACCTTGTTTGAAATGGCTGAATCTCAAGGAGAACTTATTAATATTTGTGATTATTATTTAAATATAGCAGATCAGTTATTATGTCAGCCAGAAGGAGTCATACCAAAAGAAATACCAGATCGAGAGTTGTTTGGTTTATTATCAAATTGTTATTTAAATCCTAAGGCTCAAGTAAATAATAAAAACATTGGACAAATAGATGAAGAAGTAGATATTGAGTTTATGTTACTTTAAAAAAGTATTAAAGAAGTCGTATATAGAATATACAAAATACAGGAGAAAAGATAGATCTCATGAAAACAATTGAAAAAGTTGAAAGCCTCATTTTTGAATGTGAAACTGGTAATTATCATACTTTTTGTCCTATTAGTTGTGTAGTGTGGTTATATCAAAAAATTGAGGATAGCTTTTTTTTAGTAATAGGTACCAAAACTTGTGGATATTTTTTACAAAACGCTCTTGGCGTAATGATTTTTGCAGAACCGCGTTATGCGATGGCCGAATTGCAAGAAAATGACATATCAGCTCAATCAAATGATTATGAAGAGTTAAGAAAGTTGTCTATTGATATAAAAAAAGATAGAAATCCCAGTGTTATTATATGGATTGGTACATGTACTACAGAAATAATAAAAATGGATTTAGAAGGAATTGCCCCTAAAATAGAAATAGAATTTGGAATACCTATTGTAGTAGCACGAGCAAATGGATTAGATTATGCTTTTACTCAAGGAGAAGATACTGTTCTAGCTGCTATGACACAACGTTGTCCAGAGAAAGAATCTTTAAACTCTAATAGTGATTTTGATTCTAATTTTCAATCTGAGCAGCCTTCCTTAGTTTTATTTGGATCCGTTCCCTCAACAGTTTCTTCTCAACTGAATTTGGAATTAAAACAACAATCCATTCAAGTATCGGGATGGCTTCCTGCTCAGAAATACACGGAACTACCATACTTAAAAAAAGGTTTTTATGTGTGTGGTGTTAATCCATTTTTGAGTCGCACGGCTACAGCCTTGATGCGACGTAGAAAATGTAAATTAATTGGTGCACCTTTTCCTATCGGACCTGACGGAACACGTGCTTGGATCGAAAAAATTTGTCTCACTTTCAACAAAAAACCCCAAGGTTTGGAAGAAAAAGAAAATAAAGTTTGGAAGGATTTAAAAAACCATCTTCATTTATTACAAGGCAAGTCGATTTTTTTTATGGGAGATAATTTATTAGAAATATCCCTAGCAAGATTTCTAATACGATGTGGTCTTATTGTTTATGAAATAGGTATTCCATATATCGATAAGAGGTATCAAACCGCTGAATTATCATTATTGCGTCATACATGTAAAAAAATGTGTGTACCCATACCACGAATTGTAGAAAAACCAGATAATTATAATCAAATACAACGTATACGTGAATTAAAACCTGATTTAGTTATTACTGGTATGGCTCATGCTAATCCCTTAAAAGCTAGAGGAATTAATACAAAATGGTCAGTTGAATTTATTTTTATTCAAATTCATGGATTTCTAAATGTTAAAAATTTGCTCGACTTAGTTACTCGTTGTTTACGTCTAAATCCTAGTTTAGAGGTTCTAGGTTAAGATATACTTTATTAAAAGAAACAATTAACTGATTGGTAGCAATATGAAAATTGGCTATATTATACCAAGGGTTCAACACCCAACTAAAAAAAAATAACTTTTACTTTCTTGTTTGAAAGATATTAATAAATTAATTAAAAATATGTTAAGTAGTAACAAATAATTTTCATACAAACTGAAAAAAAAAAAAAAAATACTGGAAATTTCTTGCTTTTTGTACGATAGTTGTGTTATAATCAGCCATAGTGATTGATAATTCATTTAAAAGTCACTTATTAGATAAAGGGGTTCTATTATTTGTAATTTATTTAAAGAAGGAAAAGGGAATGGAAAGCCTATTTTTAGTTATTTCTATGTATTATGGAATGATACAGACGTCTATAAAAGTTGTAGGTCCTTTTATGTTATTCGGGGTTTATTATGGTTTTATTACTACATTGCCCATGGGTCCTTCTCATATTTTGGCAATAAGGTCACAATTAATAGAAGGTACTAAAGCGGCCAGGGCAGCTGTTAGTGGATTAATGTTGGGACAAGTATTGATGTATCTCTCAATATATTTCACCCCGCTCTACATAATGTTAATACGACCTCATTTATTTACATTATTAATTCTACCATATTTGTTTTTCTATTGGAATCGAACCAAAGAACTTGTGCAATATAAAGATTCACATTTAACTGATTCAATAAGTAATGTTAGATTACGCACTATTTTTCTGGATAGTCTTATCTTTCAATTATTAAATCCAGGTCTTTTACCAAGTCCTGTATTAACACGATTATCACATGTTTTGATGTTTCGTTATAGTAGTAATGTTTTTTTTGTAATTAGTAGTATTTTTGGTTGGTTAGGCGGCCAGATATTATTTTTTAACTTAGCAAAAAAACTTTTTGTTCGAATAGAATATGATTCACCTATATTTTATGTGTTTCTTAAACGTATAATACACAAATCTTTTAGTACTATAAGTATATTTTGCGTCCTTCTTCATATGGGAAGAGCGCCTGTTCCGCTTATTACTAAAAAATATTCTGATCATGCTACAATTCTCGATAAGACGGTAATGGAAGTCGAATTTGAGCTTTTATGGTTTCATAGACCATGGCCCACCTCGTTTTTTGATCAAGACAGATGGACTCAACCCAAGCGATATATACAAAATTCAAGTATAAGTCGCCGATCTCCTGTCAAACAACAACTATCCGACTACTTTTTTGATAAATGTATAATAGACGGAAAAGAACGACTATCTTTTGCAACTCTACCTAATTTATATATTGTAAAAGGACAATTAACAAATTGGGGTAACCGTTTGTTAGATATACCACCTGAAGATTTTTCTTATGAAAAATGGATTAATAATAAACGAGAAAAAAATGAAAAATTAATTCATGAATTTGAAGATCGAATCAAATTGATGGAAAAGGGATTTAGCTTCCAAAAAGCAATGGAAAAACGAACCGGAATTATGCAAATATGTAAAAAAGATAAGGTTAAGAAAAGAGTTCTTCCAAAAATGGTGGATCCTTTATTTAATCCCCGCTTACGCACATCAAATTCAGTTTTGCAATCCTACTTGCTGTTTCCAGAATTTAAGAAAAAACTAACAAAGGAAGAATTGCTTGAGAAAGAAACTTTCACTGGTTGGAAAGAAGTGGTGGCAAAAATTGAAAGAATGAAACGAGAAGAAAATAAGTTAGAAGAATGGATTCTAGAGAATTATACAGATCCAAAACGTGCTGAATTTCCGTTAGTTTTGGATTTGTTATCTTGGAATGCAAAAAGAATTTTTTCATATATTCTAGATAATACAAAAGTTCCAGAAACTCGTAATTTGTATTACGAAATTCGTGATTATAAAGAACATTTTGGTACTAAAAATGTACCGTGGAAATATGTGGTGAGATTAAATCGTATTGATAAGTCTTTATTTTCTATGTATCTGGAAAGAACAGAAAATGTAAAACTTATTTATGCTTCTAAATTATTACAGTCAATTTTTGGTGAATTTGCTGAATTTTTTCATTTGAATAAATTCAAAAAATCGACTGGATTTAAAAACTATTTTCTGCCAATTAAAAAATTATCTATTCTTTTAACGAAATTTATATCAATAATAAAAACAAAAAGTTGGTCAGTACTTTCCTTTGAAGAAATAAAACCTCAATTCTTTGAAATTCAAAAATCATTAACTAGATTCAATCAAATGATAAAATTTGATAGAATCGATATTATAAGTTCTTTTACCGATGTTCGTCAAAGGAAAATGAAAAATCTTGAAATTGCTGGGGTGGATCGAGGAAAACTAGTACCTTTAAACAGACGTTTCTCGAAAAAAACTGATTTTCGTAGAAGACTAGTAAAAGGAGCTATGCGTCCGCTGCGCCGTAAAATGCTAGTATGGAATATTTTACAATACAGAGCACACTCTCCTTTTTTCTTCCGAATACTCGATATATCGACTCTATCCAAAACGGATTCAGTTATTTATGATGAGTGGATAGATGAAAATGAAAGAATTTATGAAATAGAAATAGAACAAAAGATAAAAGCTGAACGTCGAGCTCAATCAGCCAGATTAGACTTTTCCATGGCTCAAAATGGTAGGAGTCTATTATTACTCTTTCAATCTTCTTTCAGGAAGTACATCAAATTACCTCTATTAATTGTAGCTAAAAATATTGGACGTATGCTGTTGTTTCAATCTCCAGAATGGCGTGAAGATTGGACTGAATGGAAACAAGAAGTCCATGTAAACTGTCTATACAATGGTGATGAAGTAACACATGGAGGATTACCTGATAGTTGGCTGAGAGAAGGTTTTCAAATAAAAATAATATATCCTTTTCAGTTAAAACCCTGGCATGATCATGTAAAAATGAGTCCAACTCATTCATTGAATGAAATAGATAATAACTTTTTGGTTCAGATAAAACAACAAGAAAAATTGTTTGCTTTTTTGACCCCGTGGGGAAAGCAAACTGCTATACCTTTTGGTACTGTCCAGAAAGAACCTTCATTTTGGAAACCTATTTGGAAAGAATTGAGAAAGTTTTTTGAAAAAGTAATTTTTATTGTATTAGAAAACTATTCTAAATTGATCGAGGTTCTAAATTTTTCTAGTTCTGAAAAATCTCAAAAAACTTTTGAAACATCTAGCATTGATGTGTTAGATAATACATATAATACTGAACTTGATCATGATTCAAGAGAAAATTTAAATATTAAAGATTTGGCAATAACTAAAAAATTAATTGAAAATAAGAGTAATCTAATTACATCTATTATCAGTGAAGAAGAAATTGAATCAGGTTTTATTGAAAGGATGAAAGAATATGAGGATTCTTCAATATTGGGAACCGAACAAACCTCTTATTCCTCTGAATTAGATAAAATACTAAAATTCGAAATTTCCAATTTTAGGAGTTGGATTTTTGCTGGTAAAAAACAGTTGCTTCATATCCAAGAACGTTTAATGCTTTTGCGAAGATCCTTTTTTGATTTAAATGAAATTTGGTTTTATTCTATCGAGCTTTTTTTTAATAAAATCAAACGAAATTTCTTCCAACGATCACTTACCTCATTGAATATAACTTTAAATGTAGGAACACAATTATTACAAAATATTACTTCTATTTTGAATGAAGTAAAGAATCTGATTTTAGAAGAATTAAATCGAAAAGATAATAATAATCAAAAAATATCTTCAATTTCGCAAGCATATATATTCCATCAATTATGGCATACAAAAACGATATCAAAATTGGATTTAAATCATTTAGTACAACAATTGAATAACAAAATTCAAGATAATAAAGATGAATTAGATAATTCAAAACAAACTCAAAAAGATTTCAATTTAATAAATGTTCCCTATGAGCATATTGAAGATTTTCTAGAAACACGAGGAATTCTAAAAGATCCGCGGGATTTTAATGAGAAAGATTGGAATCAATGGTTAAAAGGTCTTAAGAAATACAATATACCTTCAAAAATATGGGTCAAAATAGCACCATTAAAATGGAAGGTTGAAATCAATAAATATTGGAAATCAACAAAAAAGAAAATTGATCATAGATCTGAAGTTTCTCGAGAGATTAAGATTCATTCCTTGTACCAAGAAAACCCTCAATTAAGAAATAGATTGAAGAATCTTCATAAACGTTCCAACTATAATGAACTTTTATACAGTTTTCTTGATGCTTCAAGGGATTCAGATATCAAGAAAGTATCAGTATGGGATACAGAAAACAAAAAAGGAATTTCAACTGCTAAAAGTTTCCAAAAAATACGTAGATTGAGTAAGAAAAAGAAAGATCAAGTAAATATTCTTTCTAACCGAGAGATCCAGAAAAAAATGAAAGCCAGTTTGGATCCTAAACTGATATTATGGTTCCTGCCGGATCTTATTGAAAATAAAAAACAATTATTTATAGAAAAAGGAATATTTGAACCTAAACCTTCTATAATACAAAAAAGAAGCACTACAAAGGGTTATCAACGAATCGAACTCTTTTTTGAGCATGATTTAGGTAACAGGGGTCATTGGGATGAAATACGCGAATTAAAATTAAATAAAAGACAGAGTTTTCCGATTATTGATCAATTCGCCTGGCGATCAAGCATACATGAAAATGAGTTTACACGGCTAAGAGATGTTATGTCTATCATGAATGTGACAAAAGAACAAGAGAATTCCTCTACTTTGTCTGCATTGTGTGATAAGATGGATATAGATACAGACTTCTTAGACATTCTGTTTGAAACTAGAAAATTAGAACGCCCTCCGATTTTGACTAAAAGGTATTTGATTAATAAGGGACATCGTAAATCTCGAGTTTTACAGGACCAGATATTGATGTATAAGACAATAAGTGTTTTATTGAAATTCAAAAAAAGATTTAAGAAACGAATTGATAAAAATTTATTTCGTCAATGTACAACATGTTTACTGGTGGAGGATATTGAAAAAAAGACTAATTCAAATCTCTATAATCTAGAAGATCTTTTACTTCCTAGACGTCGTCGAGAAAGTAGAATTTTAAGAACTTTATTCTCTCAACAATCCTCACAAGACCTTATAAAAGATCAGGCAGATATGGTTCCAATAGAAAATCAAAAAAAACAAGGATATTTTAATCCCTTAAACCAGAGTCAAATCACAAAACGTTTTATATGGCCTAGTTTCAGATTTGAAGATATTGCTTGTATGAATCGATTCTGGTTCAATACAAATAATGGAAGCCGATTTAGTATGCTAAGAATTCGTATGTATCCACCAATTGGATAAAATAGAAATGATTATTACAAGAATAAATTGATTTAATGAATTCTTTTTGGAATAGATATATCTATTCCAAAAAGAATTCAATTCTCTTATATACTACAAAATCCATATTATTGTGAGGAAACTTTATTTTTTATGAGTGAAAATTTATCTATCGATCCATCAGCACTTTTTGTCAAAACAATAACGGGATCTGTTGAATTTCAAATTGATTGTCTAACAAAAAGAGTTTTAATACTTACTCGCCATTTAAAAAAACACTCAAAGGACTATTCATCCCAAAGAGGATTGTGGAAAATTTTGGGAAAACGTAAACGTCTTCTACAATTTTTATACAACAGTAACATAAATTCATATAAGAATTTGATTACTCAATTAGGTATTCGTGGACCTATAAAGTTTTGATATAATTAAAACAGAATCAGAAACTTTTAATGATTTTGTTGATTAATCAACTTTTTATCATTCAGCTAGTTTTAGGATTCAGCTAGTAGTGATGAGAAAACTAAAAATCTCATAAGGAACAAAAGTTATGACCATGTTTGTTGCAAGAAAAGATCCCATGTTAGTGAGTATGGGTCCCCATCATCCATCAATGCATGGTGTTCTTCGACTTATTGTTACTTTGGATGGCGAAAATGTTCTTGATTGTAAACCTGTATTGGGTTATTTACATCGAGGGATGGAAAAAATTGCTGAGAACAGAACAATTATACAATATCTTCCATATGTAACAAGATGGGATTATTTAGCTACCATGTTTACTGAAGCTATAACAGTAAATGCACCAGAAAAATTGACTAATATAAGAATACCCAAAAGAGCTAGTTATATACGAGTAATAATGTTGGAGCTAAGTCGCATAGCTTCCCATTTATTATGGCTAGGTCCTTTCATGGCTGATGTTGGTGCCCAAACTCCTTTTTTCTACATATTAAGAGAGAGAGAGATGATCTATGACTTATTTGAAGCTGCTACAGGTATGAGAATGATGCATAATTTTTTTCGTATTGGAGGAATAGCTGCAGATATACCCTATGGTTGGGTAGATAAATGTTTGGATTTTTGTGATTACTTTTTACCAAAAATAAATGAGTATGAAAGACTTATTACAGACAATCCAATTTTTTTGGGACGGGTTGAAGGCGTCGGTACTATTGGTACACAAGAGGCAATAAATTGGGGTTTATCAGGTCCTATGTTACGAGCTTCAGGAGTTCAATGGGATCTTCGAAAAGTGGATCATTATGAATGTTATGATGAATTGGATTGGGAAATTCAATGGCATAAAGAAGGAGATTCATTGGCTCGTTATTTGGTACGAATTGGAGAAATGAAAGAATCCACGAAAATTATTCAACAAGCTCTTAAGGTTCTTCCTGGAGGTCCTTACGAAAACTTGGAATCGAGACGAGTCACAGAAGGAAGAAATTCAAAATGGAATGATTTTGACTATCAATTCATAAGTAAAAAATCTTCCCCAACTTTTAAATTACCTCAACAAGAACATTACGTTCGAGTAGAAGCACCTAAAGGTGAGTTGGGGATCTTTCTCATTGGTGATGGTAGTGTATTTCCCTGGAGGTGGAAAATCCGGCCACCCGGATTTGTAAATTTGCAAATTCTTCCTCCCTTAGTTAAGGGCATGAAATTGGCAGATATAATGACAATATTGGGTAGTATAGATATTATTATGGGGGAGGTCGATCGTTGAGATGATAAAAAGTATAAGAGATTTCTGGAATCTTTTTTTCTATTTTTTTAATGAGACATTATTTTCAGATTATTTTGTAGATCTTCTAAGAATCCTGTTTTTTATCTTCATTCTTTTATTGGGTGTTACAGTTGGAGTTTTAGTTATTGTATGGCTTGAACGAAAGATATCTGCTGGAATACAACAACGTATTGGACCGGAATATGCAGGTCCTTTGGGAATTGGTCAAGCTTTAATAGATGGCTTGAAATTGTTGCTCAAAGAAGATCTTATTCCAGCCGAGGGTGATAATTTATTGTCTAATATTGGACCGGCTGTTGTAATAATACCAATATTTCTTAGTTTATTGGTAATACCTTTTGGACAAAATGTAATTCTGGCCGATCTAGGCATCGGTATTTTTCTTTGGATTGCCTTTTCAAGCATAGCTCCTCTTGGACTTCTTATATCGGGTTATGGATCAAACAATAAATACTCTTTTTTGGGTGGTCTTCGAGCTGCAGCTCAATCTATTAGTTATGAAATTCCTCTAGCTTTGTGTGTTCTATCTATAGCTCTACGTGTGATTCGTTGAGGGATTTTGAATTGTTATAGAAAAGGGTAAAAAAACTATCTGTATATGTAGATTTATTCCTTTCCTTTTTTTTATTTCCTTTAAAAACTGGATATTCATGTGGGTGAAATTAGACAGCTTGGTGCCGTAAGACAATTAAATCCCATCCTCCGTGTACAGGAGTGAAAGCATACGTAAAAACAGTAAAGACTGTTTAACCCAGGTGTTTTTGGATACCTGATAGCGGAAACGAAAGATGAAGGTGGAATAAATTTTGGTTTTTTCAACATCTATCATTATATTAAGCAGGAGTGGATGGTTAGAAACACTAAAATACAAAAAAGGTTAGTTAATCGATAGAACATAAATATCTTTTTTCTCTGGATAAGACCTTAATATCGGTAGAGATTATTAAGCAGTACTTTCTTGAAAACCACGACCTTAAGTATATACCTATCCACTAGAAACATGATTATCCGGAACGATAGAATATTTCTGATATTGACCAAAATTAAAAATACAATTTTCTTTTTGTTAGATAAATTAATGAGATCTTATTCAATTTAGACTAATTTAATTTAGTAAAATTCGAAATTTTATGAAAAACAAAATCAGTAAATTGGAGATAGATTCAGAAGCTTTTAATTCTGTAGCAGATAGAATCTCATTACTTTATTTAGGTTTTAATTAAAAAAAAATTAAATAATAAAGCTTTCAACGAAAGCAAAAAAATTAATTTTTCTATGACCTAACTGAAATAATAAATGAGGAGCCGTATGAAATGAAAGTTTCATGTACGGTTTTGAAATAGAGGTAGTTTAACACTGAATGTCGCTACCGACTATATTTATCAAAAAGTTTAAGTACAATTGATATAGTTGAAACACAGGCCAAATATGGGATTTTAGGATGGAATTTATGGCGTCAACCAATAGGTTTTTTTATATTTCTAATTTCTTCGCTAGCAGAATGTGAAAGGTTACCATTTGACTTGCCAGAAGCAGAAGAAGAGTTGGTAGCTGGTTATCAAACGGAATATTCAGGTATTAGATTTGGTTTATTTTATGTTGGTTCCTATTTAAATTTATTAATTTCTGCTCTCCTGGTAACAGTACTTTATTTAGGTGGCTGGAATTTTTCTTTTCCCTTCTTCATCAATTTTTCATGGATTGATAATAATTTAGTTTTTGAGGTACTTAAACTTTTAGCAGGTATATTTATTACACTAGCTAAAACTTTTTTATTTCTCTTCATTTCTATCATGACTAGATGGACCTTGCCCAGAGTCAGAATAGATCAATTATTGAATCTTGGTTGGAAGTTTCTATTACCTGTTGCTCTAGGTAATTTTTTGTTAACTGCTTCATTTCAATTATTATCGTTAAAATAAATGAAATCTATTCCAAATGACAATCTATATAGAAGTTAAATTCAATGTAACGAACAGACCAAAAATTGTTAATCTTTTTATTGAAGGATATATACCATATGTTTTCCTTACTAAATGGACTTCGTAATTATAGCGAACAAGCAATACAAGCCGCAAAGTACATTGGTCAAGGATTTTCTGTTACTACGGATCATATGAATCGATCCCCGATGACTATTCAATACCCTTATGAAAAATTAATTCCATCAGAACGTTTTCGTGGACGAATTCACTTCGAGTTCGATAAATGTATTGCTTGTGAAGTCTGTGTTCGTGTATGTCCAATCAATTTACCTGTTGTAGATTGGGAACTAAAAAAAGATTTAAGAAAAAAGCAACTTAAAAATTATAGCATTGATTTTGGAATTTGTATTTTTTGTGGCAATTGTGTTGAATATTGTCCTACAAATTGTTTATCAATGACTGAAGAATATGAACTTTCGACATATGATCGTCATGACTTGAATTATGATCAGATTGCTTTGGGTCGGTTACCCACTCCAGCGGTTTTAGACCCAATGATTCAACCAATTTGGAACTTAAACTATCTTCCTAAAGGTCTTATGGAAGGACATTCCAACTCAAGAACCATTACTCATTTTGAGTAGAAAATAGGGTTTAGTTTTGAATGAATAAGGTATTTTTTGCTAATTAATTCAAAAAAAATAAAAATATTACAAGTAATAGCTGGGTTATTGAAAAAAAAATCTTAATTCATTCTGATTTTTTATTTATCTAATTTTATGGTGAATTATGAATTTTACTGACTCCATTCGTAACTCTATTCTGGTAATCATCGAAACAGGTATTATTCTGGGAAGTTTAGGAGTAGTCTCACTTAGCAATATAATATATTCTGCTTTTTTATTAGGGTTTGTTTTCATTTGTATAGCCTTATTATATCTCACTCTAAATGCAGATTTTTTAGCTGCTGCACAAATTTTAATTTATGTGGGAGCTGTCAATGTTTTAATTGTTTTTGCTGTTATGCTTATTAATAAACCAAAAGAAATAAATACTCTAGAGAAGTGGAATATATCTAACAACATATCTCTTTTGCTTTGTACAAGTCTTTTCGTTTCATTAAGTTTCACGATATTAAACACTAACTGGTCCAATCTCTATTCGATTCAACATTCGGTGAATATTTTAGACCAGATGCCGAGTAATATTCGACTAATTGGAAATAATTTATTGACCAAATTTTTAATTCCTTTTGAACTATTATCAATACTTCTTCTTGTGGCTTTAATAGGAGCTATTACTATAGCTCGGCGAGCTGAATTTATTGAAACAGGTGATTCTGAAAGTTTAAAATCTAAAGAAGAATCCGTAGAAAAAAAAAATAATTTTTAATTTTTCATATTTGATGTCTAAAATTTTAGAAAAATCTAATAAATATATTATGTTTGAGCATGTTCTTATTTTGAGTTCTTATCTCTTTTGTATTGGATTTTACGGATTAATAACAAGTCGAAATATGGTTAGAGCACTTATGTGTCTTGAATTAATTTTCAATGCAATTAATATAAATTTTGTTACATTTTCGAATTTCTTGGATTCACAAGAAATTAAAGGAGAAGTTTTTGCCATTTTCATCATAGCTATTGCAGCAGCTGAAGCAGCAATTGGATTGTCTATTATTTTGGTTTTATATCGTAATGGACGATCAAATCAGATCAATGAGTTTAATTTATTGAAATGGTAATACTAAAACCCATAATAAAACAAAATTGTTTGAATAATAAATCTTTTTAAATTTGTTACCTATATTTCTTCGTATCTTAACCATTCTATTTTAGAATGTAATATATCATTAAATTTATTGTACGGCTAGTTACTTCTCATTTTTGAGTAGATTTAAGATCAAAAAAAAAAAGGGTTCTCTTCACTTTTTTCTTTTATTTTTACAGAACTTGAATGAAAAGGAAAAAAAATTAAAATCTTTATATCCTACGAAAAAGAACTAATTCATTTATAATTAATGTAGTTTAATACTTTTTTTGAGTCGATTTTATTAACCATTCAAATACAATAGGAGTAAGTAAAAACAATGGCACATTCTGTTAAAATTTATGATACATGTATTGGTTGTACCCAATGTGTACGTGCTTGTCCTACTGATGTTTTAGAAATGACTCCGTGGGGTGGCTGCAAAGCAGGTCAAATTGCTTCCGCTCCTAGAACGGAGGATTGCGTTGGTTGTAAAAGATGTGAATCCGCATGTCCCACTGATTTTTTAAGTGTACGTGTTTACTTGGGATCGGAAACAACTCGTAGTATGGGTCTAGCGTATTGATTTTTGCTTTTATAAAGAAAAATTGTTTCTTTTTTTTTTGCATCTCCTATAAACCGCAAGCCCATACTCAAAATTTTGAGTATGGGCTTCATATTGAAGCTTTATTTATTATGATCAATCTACCTTGGCTAACAATAATTGTGCTCTTTCCCATTTCCGCTGGTTTTTTAATTCCATTCCTTCCACAGTCTCAAAACAGAATAATTCGATGGTATACTCTCGGGATTTGTGTTGTAGAATTTCTTTTTGTAACCCATATCTTTTATAATTCGTTTCAATTTCATAATCCCACCGTTCAATTGGAAGAAAATTATAATTGGATTAATTTTATTAATTTACATTGGAAGTTAGGAATTGATGGTATTTCGATGGCATTAATTTTATTAACCGGATTCGTAACCAGCCTAGCACTTTTAGCAGCATGGCCAATTACAACAAATACGCGATTATTTAATTTCCTTATGCTAGCGATGTATAGTGGTCAGATTGGTTTATTTACTTCACAAGACCTTTTACTTTTTTTTCTTATGTGGGAATTGGAGTTAATACCTGTTTATCTTCTTCTGGCTATGTGGGGTGGCAAAAGACGTTCTTACTCTGCTACAAAATTTATTTTATATACAGCAGGCGGATCCATTTTTTTACTATTAGTATCTTTAGCAATGGGACTTTATGGCTCCGATAATCCTTCATTTGCTTTTTCTAGTTTGATTTGTAAATCATATCCTGTTTCATTAGAAATCATTTTGTATTTAGGGTTTTTAATAACTTTTGCAGTTAAATTACCAATATTTCCTTTTCATACTTGGCTGCCGGATACTCACGGAGAAGCACATTATAGTACTTGCATGCTTTTAGCAGGAATTTTATTGAAGATGGGGGGTTATGGATTAATTCGAATCAATATGGAATTATTACCCAAAGCCCATACAATATTTGCTCCTTGGTTGGTTATTATAGGATCAATTCAGATCGTTTATGCATCACTTATTTCTTTTAATCAACAAAATTTGAAAAGAAGAATAGCTTATTCTTCAATTTCTCATATGGGATTTGTAATTATAGGAATTGGATCACTCACAGATACAGGACTGAATGGAGCTTTATTGCAAATGATTTCACATGGTTTAATAAGTTCAGCACTGTTTTTTTTAGCAGGAACCAGTTATGATCGAACACGTACTCTTATGATCAATCAATTAGGTGGACTATCGATGTCTATGCCTAAATTATTCACTTTCTTTATTCTTTTTTCAATGGCATCTTTCGCATTACCGGGTATGAGTGGATTTATGGCGGAATTGTTGGTATTTCTAGGACTAATTATCAATAACAATTATTCCTTATCGTTTAAAATAGTTATCACTTTTTTGGAAGGCTTGGGAATCATACTAACGCCTATTTATTTATTAGCAATGTTACGTCAAATGTTTTATGGATACAAAATTTTTGAGGTTCCCAACTGGTCTTTTTTTGATTCGGGACCAAGAGAAATTTTTATATCCATCTGTTTATTTTTACCAGTGGTAGGTATTGGTTTTTATCCCAACTTTGTTTTATCTATCTGGGCCAGTGGAGTCGAATCTATTTTATCTCGTTACTCCTAATGAAATAAGGATTGTTAGTTATTTATGTCCATGAAATAGAAAACTTGTCTTTTTAGACAAAAAAAAAGTTATAGTAACCATCCATAACTATGGAGACCTATTCCTAATAGATTGACTCCTAAATAACAAATCCAAACTGAGAAGAAGCCTGAACAAGCAACTATTGCAGATTCTTTTCTTCGCCAACCATTATTTATTCTGGTATGTAAATAAATAGCATATATGATCCAAGTAATTAAAGCCCACGTTTCTTTGGGATCCCAATTCCAAAAGGATCCCCATGTCTCATTAGCCCATACAGCTCCTGAAAGAATACCAACGGTTAGGCAAATAAATCCTAAATTGATAATACGGGAACTCCATTGATCCAGTTGTTGAATCAAAACAAATTTACGAAAATTGATGGATAACGAAAACACCCTGTTTTCTGAGTTGTTTTCTATCCCTGTATATATGTCTTTTTGGGTATCAAAAAAATTAGAAGCTTTTGATTCTACAAAATTTTGATATTTCCGAAATATTAGAACTAATAAAGTTAATGAGAGTAATGAGCCGCATAGAAGAGTTGCATAACTCAAGAGCATTAAGGTTACATGCATCATTAACCATTGAGATTGGAGAGCAGGTACCAGTGTCGCAGCTCCTTGCATATCTTTTGGAATAAACAATGTGGCATAAATTTGAATTATAAGAATACTTGGTGCAATGGTAGATCCCAGCCAATTCATTTTATTTTTTAAGTCCAAAACCAGATGAATTAGTGATAACAGCCAAGACAAAAACATTAAGGATTCATATAAATTACTTAGAGGTAAGTGTCTCGAAAAAAACCAACGATTTAATAAAAATACCGTTAGAGAAACAAATACCAAAACCATACAACTTTTAGCTACTTTGTCTAATGAAAAAAAATCTTTACGAACCAAATTACCCCAATAAGATATGGTGGCTAGAAAGATGAAAAAGCAGCAAATTTTAGTTAATATTTGCTCGATAGTAATGTATATCATGATATGTTTTTCTATTTCAATTCTATAGTTTTATGATACTTAGATTAACCTTTACATATGTTTCTACATAAATAAATATATTTCTTGACAATGCGGGACAAATATTGTATATAGATTATGTGTAAGTCAGTGCCGCTACTCGGATTCGAACCGAGATGCAATAGCACTGCTTCCTAAGAGCAGCGTGTCTACCAGTTTCACCATAGCGGCTAATCAGAAACTATCGTACCTTATTTTATCTAATATGGTCAATGTTTTTCTATTTTTGATTCCTTTTTTTTATTTTGATTCCGAATAAAAAACATACTTTTTGAATATATTTTTTGTTTTGTCTATATTTCATTAGAAAAAATGATAAAAGTTTTTTATATTAAACGGAATATAGCGCAGTTTGGTAGCGTGCCATCTTGGGGTGGTGGAGGTCGTAGGTTCAAATCCTGCTATTCCGAAATAAATATGTAAAAAATCAAATTCATTCTAGGATCCTCTAAAAAAAAACTTTTATTTTTATCAAGTAGAGGAAAGAGAGATTCATTGCCTAGGATTAGTTATCCGGAACAATCAAATACAAGATTTATATAGATAATTGTATAGAGATCATATGATCTTTTATTTTAAATCTTCATCTCCCTTTCCGTCAGGAGAAAAAGTCATCTCTATGGTAGGTTTTTTTTACTTTACTTAAAATGGAAAATGGTTTTTAAAAGAGATAATATTTTTTTTATTTAATTGTCTAATTAAATTAACTTTTTTTATTCTAGCTTTGAGAATAAAAATTTGCATTCAGTTGGGAAAAAATTAATTTCGTCTTATTATTTATTCAGTAGATTTTTCATTTAAAGGATAATAGAAACTTCTAGAACGACCGGTTAGAATAGATTGAGCTAATGAAAAAGCTTTTAATGCACTTTTTTTTGCTTTTATCTTCCATAAAGTTTTTCGAATTCTTTTTTTCTTCTTCGATACACGTTTTTTTGGAACTGCCATTTTAAAATAAAACCTCTCCTTTGTTTATAAATAAAAACAATTTTTTTTTTACAAATCTTACAAACAAGTACTTTTTTGTTTTGTTATTGGACAATATAGAAAAAATTATATATATCTTTTTTTTTTTCAAAAATCTCTATTTTTATTCATTAACTTCTTTTCCATCTAGACAAATAGAATCTACTACGAATCGAATTAAACTTTGACGATAGCCCTTTTTTAGTCTTGTCTTTTTCTTTGAACGCATTTTGTGAACAATAATTTTTTTACTAGAACAGGGATGTAGAATTCTTCCCTTAACTATTGCATTTTTAACCCATGGATGTCCAATATTTATAATAGAGCTATGACGTATTAAAAGTACTCGATGTATTAGTATTTTGGTAGTTGAATCCAGTATTTTGGGATTTATGTTTAAGGAAGTAAAGTAACAAACGTCATAAAATCTTCCGGGTTCTACACGGAGCTGTTTACCTCCGGTATCGATTATTGCATATGTATTCATGTTTCTATTTGGATACTGTAAGTCTTATGCAGATTTGATAGATTAAACTAATTCAAAACATTATTGTTGGACTAAGTATCTCTAACTAATTTCCCTTATGTCAAGCGTTCTAAAGATAACGGTTAAAGTAGAATTGAAACTTTTTCTTAATAAGAAAAATTAATTGAATTTTCTCTAGTTTTAATTTCTTAAACGAAAATTTAATTAATCTTTTATATATATATTCTATATAGATGATAAGTATACCAAAAAGTAAAAATAATTTTTTCTATTTATGGAATCTTTATACAGATATGTTTGGATCGTTCCTGTATGTCCATTTGTAACTTCGATTTTAATAGGTGCGGGATTATTATTTTTTCCAAAAGCAGTTAATAGTCTACGTCGTATAGTTGCTTTTTTAAGCATTTTAGCTTTGACTATATCAATGTTCATTTCCATTTTATTTTTTTTTCAAGAACTTAAAAACCAGACAAGTTTTAATAGCTCGTTCTATTGGGTTGTTAATCAACAACTTTATTTAGAACTCGGTTTTTCTTTAGATTCTTTCATTTCAATTATGTTAGTATTAGTTACTAGTATAGGATTTTTGGTAATGATATATAGTGACAGTTATATGTCTCATGATAGAGCATATGTCAGATTTTTTGTCTATCTTGGTCTTTTTACTGCTTCAATGTTGGGTTTAATTTTGAGTCCCAATTTAATCCAGATTTATATTTTTTGGGAACTTGTTGGAATTTTTTCTTATTTATTAATTGGTTTTTGGTTTAGTCGACCCAGCGCAGCAAATGCTTGTCAGAAAGCCTTTATAACAAATCGTATAGGTGATTTTGGATTATTGTTGGGTATATTAGGTTTTTATTGGTTAACTGGTAGTTTTGAAATTAATTATGTAATTGAACGATGTAATCAATTAATAATAATTGATAATAGTCAGTTATTTTTTATCAACCTATGTGCAACTTTGTTATTTTTCGGACCAGTAGCTAAATCTGCCCAATTTCCCCTTCACATTTGGTTACCTGATGCTATGGAAGGGCCTACTCCCATATCAGCCCTTATTCATGCCGCAACTATGGTTGCAGCTGGTATTTTTTTAGTGGCTAAAATGTTTCTGCTATTTAAAGTTTTATCATTTACTATGAATGTTATTTGCTGGATAGGAGCAATCACAGCTTTTTTAGGGGCTACTATAGCTCTCGCACAAACAGATTTAAAAAGAGGTTTGGCGTACTCAACAATGTCCCAATTGGGGTATATGATGCTAGCTTTGGGCGTTGGTTCTTATCGAGCTGCTTTATTCCATCTTATTACACATGCGTATTCGAAAGCTTTATTATTTCTTGGATCTGGGTCAGTTATTCATTCAATGGAATCTATAATTGGGTATTCTCCCAACAAAAACCAAAATATCATATTTATGGGTGGATTGCGTAAATACATGCCAGTTACTGGAATTACTTTTTTATTAGGTACACTTTCGATTTCTGGTATTCCGCCTTTTGCTTGTTTTTGGTCAAAAGATCAGATTATTGTTAGTGCTTGGTCCTATTCTCCTATTCTTGGGGTAATTGTTTCATTTACAGCAGGATTAACTTCATTTTATATGTTCCGTATTTATTTCCTTACTTTTGAGGGTGATTTACGTACTGATTTGGCCCGAACTGAGGATCCTGCTAAATTTCAGTTGAATCTACAAATATCTACTTCTCCAATACTTGAAACACATACTAATATATATAAAATTTCGTCTTTTTTGGGAAATCGAATTGACTCTAATAAATCATTCTATTTATCTAATTGGATTCAAAATTTGATTAAAAATAATAATGTACAAAATTCATTGAATCCATCATATGGATCTGATAGTAAGCATTTTATACAACCAAAAGAGTCGGACTGGATATTGATATGTCCACTTATTATACTCACAATACCAACTATATTTATTGGTTTTTTTGGATCTATCATTTTTCCAAAATTAATCAATTTTGATTCATCACTTGATTTATCTTATGATTCATTAACCATAGTAATGAATTCTAATTATTGGTTCGATTTTATTCGTGAAGCTATTCCTTCTACCATTATAGCATCTGTGGGAATAGTTATATCATTCATAATATATGGACCTGCATCTTTCTACTCACGAGACTTACGTGAAAATATAGATCCTAAATCAGACGGAATTTTGGGTTTTCTATTAAATACTATTTATAATTGGTCGTATAATCGAGCTTATATTGATAAGCTATACAATTTTGTTTTTATTAGAGGTACACGTCTCTCAGCAAAATCTATTTCGCTCTTTGATCAATGGGTAATAGACGGTATTGTTAATGGGATAGGCATTTCAAGCTTTTTCGGAGGGGAAGGAATCAAATACGGACAAGTAGGGCGAATTTCCCTCTATCTATTCGGATTAATTCTGGGTATCATTTCGTTATTAATTGTTCAAATATTCAGATTCGATGTAATTCCCTCAATTATCTGAATAGCTTACTACGTTCTCCTTCATACAAGGAACCATTTATCAATGGTTGATTTCTGGGGGATCGAGGGTGGGGGGGGGGTAGGGCAGTGAGAAGTGGTTAACTGCTCTCCCCGTAAAAGTCGAGGGGATTGCTATCCTTCATTTTTTATCCTATAATAGAGGGGTAGAGTAGACCTTAATTTTAGGAAGTTTCAAAAAGAAATTTGAATTTTTCGAATGCAACGTTTTGGACGTGGATTAGTCCAGAGAATAGGATTATGTATATGGGATTAAAGTTTTATCACGTTTCCTCGGTAGCTCAGTGGTAGAGCAGTCGGCTGTTAACCGATGGGTCGTAGGTTCGAATCCTATCCGGGGAGATATCTGGATCTTCGGGGAGATATCTGGATCTTCTGTCGCGATCTTTAGTAGTCATGAAAAGTTATTCGTAATTGTTTTTCTAGTAATACAGGAAAGTATGGAGATGCAAAAACTCTTGAACCATCAGGACGGTAACAACAATTATAGGTACTGATAAACTGGGATAAGCAATCCATTATTATTCGTTCCATATCATTGTCAGAGACTATATGAAGTATTTGCTCAACTTGTTACTAACTAGTAATAACTAGTAATATTGTAATTACTCCTCGAAGACTAGTTTCTGCATGCCATGAATATTTTATTGGTATGGATCAATCAGAAATAATGGACTGTTCTAAAACCCAAGTTGAATAGGGGGGGAATACGGAAGAGCTGCTGGTATAATTCCATTTATTTCCGCAATTCAATTCAATTAAGTGCTATGACACAACGGGCAGTCATTTGCTGATTTGCGTAAACCAGTGACCCCTGAAATTCTTCATTGGAGGAAACCACTTTATTTTCGAAGAAGCTACGCCACAGATAGATATTCCAAGACTATCTAAAGATAAGTCCAATGATTGCGGAAAGTACTCATTACTGTTGTCTTGATATTACTGTTGTCTTGATCCGGTTTAGTCCTTACTACCATGTGTTTCTATGTTTATTCCCGTGCGTTGTGCACTAGCATAACGGTTACCTTTCTTTCCGAGAATAGGATCGAGTTTGCTAGCTTGGCTAACTGTGTCAGGAGCATCTTGTTTCGTTCTGCAGTAAAGAGGGGGGGGGGGTTGAGCAGAAGATTCATAGGTG